TTGATTGATACATAACATACGTGTACACTTACCAATTATACATAAATTTCAAGATATTTCATGTGATGAAGAGATTCTACTTGTCCCCTGAACTAAATTCTTAGAGAAAATTTTCGATAACTTCTTGATCCCGCTTACTAGATTTATTGGTTGTTAAGTTCCCGTCTTAGTGTGAGATAGAAATAAGGATATCTCATCTTAACAATGAATGAAAGCAAAAAAATCGAAATTAACCCTCCCTTTTGTTTTCTGACGGACCAATCATTCCCTGAACAAATCCTATCCCTCATATTATTTTTAGTTGTTTGTATTTCTTTTTTTTTTTTAGAAATGAAATTATTCTAAAGAATATAGATTTCTATACTCTATTTATATAGAGTGTGGCGATTCTAATATTCTAATGAACGATTCATGAATATGGATGACGAATCAAAAAATTCTATACAATTCTGAAAAACGGAAAGATCCCGCGAGTCTAATCATACCATTCCATTATATTGACAATTTCAAAAAACTGTTCATACTATGATCATAGTATGAGGGCGGTTGGGCAAGTCGGCCCCCATCGTCTAGTGGTTTAGGACATCTCTCTTTCAAGGAGGCAGCGGGGATTCGAATTCCCCTGGGGGTAGGGTACTACGAAAGGAAGTTGATCATGGATTACCAATAAGCCTAAAGTGGATTCTTCCTGGGTCGATGCCCGAGCGGTTAATGGGGACGGACTGTAAATTCGTTGGCAATATGCCTACGCTGGTTCAAATCCAGCTCGGCCCAATAATTCGCCAATCTACCATGAGATGGTATAACCCCCTTGTCCTTCCGAAATACCCCATACGAAATACGAAGATAAAAAAAGAATAAAATTTTCTGCTAGATCCCTTATTTCCCTGGGATTGTAGTTCAATTGGTCAGAGCACCGCCCTGTCAAGGCGGAAGCTGCGGGTTCGAGCCCCGTCAGTCCCGACGTATCCAATAAATACATCAATTAATTTCTCCCTTTCTATGAAAGGATGTCAGGGGGCAGAATTCAATTTCCAAAACAAAGGGGCTTTTTTTCTTTCCTATTTTTCCATTTTTTTTTTAAAGGTCCCATCGAAGAAATAACAAACCCTAAAATAGTGATATTAGATCTTTTATACCGGCCTCATCTTTATCAAACTTCTTTGTCTTCGTCTTCCAAAAAATCACAAGGAGTTTAGAACTTAACTCTTTTTTTCCATTTCACTTTTCTTGTTTGTTTGGGTTTGTAACTATGTGACTAATCGAAGTGGAAGGGCAATCTGATGATACTTCATTAGATGATTGTACAAGGAAGACGTAAGGTAGGTTATAGAAAAAAGAAGGGAACCAAATGAGAAATAAAGGAATTTTGGATTGATTGGGTCAGGAATCCAAGTTTGGATTCGGTATGGATAAAAGAACTTACTATGTTATACTATTCAAGTCTCGACGACGAATTGATTTGATAGCTCAGATATTGTTATTCATGATATTGATCCGATTCAAGATCGTCGAGAGGTAATTCATTCATTGAATTTACAGGCGAAAGATTTATCATCTCTATGGGATTAAATCCCGAGTTATTGCGAAGTAAAAAAACCGATGAGATTATGGAAGTAAATATTCTTGCATTTATTGCGACTGCACTATTCATTCTAGTTCCTACCGCTTTTCTACTTATCATTTACGTAAAAACAGTCAGTCAAAATGATTAATTCAATTCAATTTTCAAATGAATTTGAATGAAACTTTCCTTCTGAGTTCTTATCAAAAATGGACGAAGTAAAATGAAAAGGATTCCAATTTCGCGTCTTAAATGAAATGAGCGGACTATAATCGGCAGTATTTTATGAATTCGATAGTATGGTAAGAAAGAAATAGATGAATCTTTCTTACCATACTATCTCTCTCTTAGTCTATAAAGTTCTACTCTAGAATAAAGATAGAGGCTTCATTTTATATAGATCAATCTACAATATTCTCTTCATATATGTGTATATAAATTCCCTATATTGTATGGAATTGACATAGCACCCAATTCTATTTATTTGCTACATCTACTTGTTCCGATCAATCTGAAATAATCGCCTTAACTCTTATCTTATGATTCTAATTATGATTCGAATTACTAGATTTTTTATGATTTCCAATCTGAATAGCGGTATTTATGGAAGGAATCAATGATTTAAAAACGATATGGGCATATATATTACTAAAATCGCGTAGTAATCTTTTTTTTAGTATTCCGAAGAAATAATTGATTTAACTATTGACAGGAGGACCACGGGCACTTCTTCGGATTTCGAAAAGGAAGAGTAAACCTCACCGATTTTGAACGCCCGAACCATGATATGAAATAAGTCGATAAAGAGAAAATCTCCTTTCTAAAATTAGAAACCCATCGGTAAATGCGCAATATGTGACTCGCCTGAGGCAAGATCTTATTATTGCATAGTCTCTCGTTAGACAACCACTATGTCTATATCATTTCTCATAGAAA